GTTAATGTAGCTTAATCACCAAAGCAAGGCACTGAAAATGCCTAGATGAGTAAACTACTCCATAAACAAAAGGTTTGGTCCTGGCCTTATTATTAGTTATTAGTAAGCTTATACATGCAAGTATCCGCCAACCTGTGAAAATGCCCTTTTACTCGCTCACCTCGAACGATCCCGAAGGAGCTGGTATCAAGCACACCCTACGTAGCTCAAAACACCTTGCTCAGCCACACCCCCACGGGATACAGCAGTAATAAAAATTAAGCAATGAACGAAAGTTTGACTAAGCTATACTAAAAAGAGTTGGTTAATCTCGTGCCAGCCACCGCGGTCATACGATTGACTCAAATTAATAAGACCCGGCGTAAAGTGTGGTTAAAACAAGGTATTACAATAAAGTTAAATCACACCTTAGCTGTAAAAAGCCAAAGGTTTGTAATAAATAAACTACTAAAGTAACTTTACTATACACATGAACCCACGATAGCTAAGACACAAACTGGGATTAGATACCCCACTATGCTTAGCCCTAAACCACGATGTTTAGTAACAAAAACATCCGCCAGAGAACTACAAGCCACAGCTTAAAACTCAAAGGACTTGGCGGTGCTTTATACCCCCTAGAGGAGCCTGTTACATAATCGATAAACCCCGATAAACCACACCATCACTCGCTAAATCAGTCTATATACCGCCATCTTCAGCAAACCCTTAAAAGGACCAATAGTAAGCATAAACGTAAGCACAAAAACGTTAGGTCAAGGTGTAACCTATGTGATGGGACATAATGGGCTACATTTTCTTATAAGAACAATAACGGACTTCTACCTGAAAAACTAGAACAAAGGAGGATTTAGCAGTAAATCAGGAATAGAGAGCCTGATTGAACCAGGCCATGAAGCACGCACACACCGCCCGTCACCCTCCTCAAATACCAATTAACTTAAACCCTATTTTATTAATACAAGTATGAGAGGAGACAAGTCGTAACAAGGTAAGCATACTGGAAAGTGTGCTTGGATTATTCAAAGTGTAGCTTAATCAAAGCATCTGGCCTACACCCAGAAGATTTCATAAATATGACCACTTTGAACCAGATCTAGCCCTACCTTCTACCAACCCAACTACATTGACACTAAAACAAAGCATTTATAAACTAAAGTATATGTGATAGAAATATTAATCAAGGAGCTATAGATCAAGTACCGCAAGGGAAAGCTGAAAGATGCCTTAAAGTACAAAACAGCAGAGATTATTCCTCCTACCTTTTGCATAATGGATTAACTAGAAACCCATTGACAAAGTGACCTGAAGCCAATAACCCCGAAACCAGACGAGCTACTCGTGAACAATTTACCAGAATGAACTCATCTATGTGGCAAAATAGTGAGATGATTTGCGAGTAGAGGTGAAATGCCAATCGAGCCTGGAGATAGCTGGTTGTCCAAAAAAGAATTTCAGTTCAACCTAAAGCATGCCTATAAAACCAATAATTATGATGTAAGCTTTAGAGCTATTCAATAGGGGGACAGCTCTATTGAATAAGGATACAACCTTGCAAGGTGAGTAAGAAATTATTACAACCATAGTTGGCCTAAAAGCAGCCACCAATTAAGAAAGCGTTAAAGCTCAACCCTAACAACACCTATAATCTCAAAATTTTATAACAACCTCCCTTATCCTATATTGGACTATTCTATTAAAACTTAGAAGAAATAATGTTAGTATGAGTAACAAGAAACACTTCTCCGCGCATAAGCTTATATCAGAACGAATACTCACTGATAGTTAACAATCAAATAACTACAATCCCCACATAAACATGCTATTACCCACATTGTTAACCCAACACAGGAATGCGACCCGGAAAGATTAAAAGAAGTAGAAGGAACTCGGCAAGCACGAACCCCGCCTGTTTACCAAAAACATCACCTCTAGCATTACTAGTATTAGAGGCACTGCCTGCCCAGTGACACTAGTTAAACGGCCGCGGTACTCTGACCGTGCAAAGGTAGCATAATCATTTGTTCTCTAATTAAGGACTTGTATGAACGGCTAGACGAGGGCTCAACTGTCTCCTACCTCCAATCAGTGAAATTGACCTCCCCGTGAAGAGGCGGGGATATAATTATAAGACGAGAAGACCCTATGGAGCTTAAATTAACTTACCTACTTACTATTTGCCGCACTCAATTATGGGACACACTTATGTTTACTAGGTAAAAAATTTTGGTTGGGGTGACCTCGGAGCAAAAAATAACCTCCGAACTATATCCTACAACGACTTGACTAGTCTAAGTTATAAATCTTAATTGACCCAGTCTACTGATCAACGGAACAAGTTACCCTAGGGATAACAGCGCAATCCTATTCTAGAGTCCATATCGACAATAGGGTTTACGACCTCGATGTTGGATCAGGACATCCTAATGGTGCAGAAGCTATTAAAGGTTCGTTTGTTCAACGATTAAAGTCCTACGTGATCTGAGTTCAGACCGGAGTAATCCAGGTCGGTTTCTATCTATCCACCTATTTCTCCCGGTACGAAAGGACAAGAGAAATGGGGCCAACTTTAAATAAGCGCCCTAGTTTAGATAAGTGAACTAATCTAAACTTACACTGACTTACTAACACCCACCCAAGACCAGGGTTCGTTAAGATGGCAGAGCCCGGTAATTGCATAAAACTTAAGCTTTTATAATCAGAGGTTCAAGTCCTCTTCTTAACAATGCATCTTATTAACCTTGCAACCCTAATTATTCCAATCCTATTGGCTGTTGCCTTCCTAACATTAGTCGAACGTAAAATTCTAGGATATATACAATTACGCAAAGGTCCCAATGTAGTAGGCCCCTATGGTCTCCTCCAACCTATTGCGGACGCAGTAAAACTTTTCACCAAAGAACCCCTATACCCAATAACATCCTCCACTCTCTTATTTACCATCGCCCCCGTATTAGCCCTTACAATTGCCCTCCTCATATGAACCCCACTGCCTCTCCCAATTCCACTAATAAATATAAACTTAGGCATTTTATTTATGCTAGCCATATCAAGCCTAGCAGTCTACTCAATCCTGTGATCAGGATGAGCCTCAAACTCCAAATACCCACTAATCGGAGCCCTCCGGGCAGTAGCCCAAACCATCTCTTACGAAGTCTCCCTAGCCATCATTCTCCTACCAGTAATCCTTACAAGTGGCTCATTCACTCTCTCCGCACTTATCACAACCCAACAACATATATGACTTCTACTTCCCATGTGACCACTTGCCATAATATGATTTATTTCCACATTAGCCGAAACCAACCGAGCTCCATTCGACTTAACAGAAGGAGAATCTGAACTAGTTTCCGGTTACAACGTTGAATACGCCGCAGGCCCATTCGCCTTATTTTTTCTAGCTGAATATGCTAACATCATCATAATAAATGCCCTTACAACAGCCCTATTCCTTTGCCCTAGCCTAAACCCCATAATACCAGAATACTTTTCAATCAACTTTACACTCAAAACCCTCATTCTTACCACTTGCTTCCTATGAATTCGTGCATCTTACCCACGATTTCGCTATGATCAACTCATGCACCTCCTATGAAAAAATTTCCTACCACTCACCTTAGCCCTTTGCATACTCTACACAGCCCTACCTATTGTACTAGCCTGCGTACCCCCACAGTCCTAGAAATATGTCTGATTAAAGAGTTACTTTGATAGAGTAAATCAAAGAGGTTAAAATCCTCTTATTTCTAGAACCTTAGGATTTGAACCTAAACTTAAGAAATCAAAATTCTTAGTGCTACCATTACACTACATTCTAAGTAAGGTCAGCTAAACAAGCTATCGGGCCCATACCCCGAAAATGTTGGTTATAACCCTTCCCGTACTAATTAACCCTCTAGCCCTTACCCTAATCCTATTCACCCTATTCTCAGGCACTATACTCACAATGTTCAGCTCGCACTGACTAACCGCTTGATTAGGCTTAGAGATAAACCTATTTGCTATAATTCCACTAATCATCAACCCCCATAACCCTCGATCTATCGAAGGGTCCACCAAATATTTCCTCACACAAGCCTCAGCATCAATACTACTAATAATATCAGTAATGATTAACTTCATTAGCACCGGCCAATGATCAATCACCAACATTTCAGATTCTACAGCCTCCTACCTTTTAACTATTGCCCTACTCACTAAACTAGGAATAGCCCCATTCCACTTCTGAGTCCCAGAAGTCCTACAAAGCACCTCACTAATAACTGGAATAATCCTGTTAACATGACAAAAACTAGCCCCACTATCTATTCTATACCAAATTGCACCATCCATTAACTACAACATTCTTCTAAGCTCCGCTATCGCATCAATCATAGTAGGGGGATGAGGAGGCCTTAATCAAACACAACTACGTAAAATTATAGCATACTCATCGATCGCCCATATAGGCTGAATGTCAGCTGTTATTATCTTCAATCCCACCATAACACTCCTAAACCTAATAATCTATATCATTCTCACTATTACATTATTTATCCTCTTCATCTCTAATCACTCAACAACCCTAATCTCTTTAGCAACAAACTGAAGTAAAACCCCCATCCTAACAACAATAACGCTCATCACCCTTCTGTCAACAGGAGGGCTTCCACCATTCTCAGGGTTTATCCCAAAATGACTCATTATCGATGAACTTACAAAAAACGAAAATCTCATCTTACCCCTAATTATAGCAGTACTATCGCTACTTAACCTATATTTTTATATGCGACTCGCCTACTCCACAGCACTAACCATATTTCCATCATCAAACAACACAAAACTAACCTGACTCCACCCTAAACACACTTATCCAACAACCCTTCCTCCCCTAATTATTATCTCCGCCCTTCTCCTCCCTCTCACCCCTATAATATTATTTCTCGAATAGGGGTTTAGGTTAAACAAAGACCAAGAGCCTTCAAAGCCCTAAGTAAGTGAATCACTTAACCCCTGACTAAGGACTGCAAGACTTAATCCCACATCTCCTGAATGCAAAACAGACGCTTTCACTTAAGCTAAGCCCTTCTAGATTGATAGGCTTTTATCCTATAAACTTTTAGTTAACAGCTAAATACCATAAACAACTGGCTTCAATCTACTTCTCCCGCCTTGCGCAGGAAAAAAAAGGCGGGAGAAGCCCCGGCAGATTTGAAGCTGCTTCTTCGAATTTGCAATTCGACATGATCACACCACAGGGCTTGGTAAAAGAAGCATTCATACTTCGTCCTTAGATTTACAGTCTAATGCTTTACTCAGCCATTTTACCTATGTTCATCAACCGTTGACTTTTCTCCACAAACCACAAAGACATTGGCACTCTTTACCTAGTATTTGGAACCTGAGCTGGTATAGTAGGCACAGCACTCAGCATCCTCATTCGAGCCGAACTAGGCCAACCAGGAGCCTTGTTGGGTGATGACCAAATCTATAATGTCATCGTCACAGCCCATGCTTTCGTTATAATTTTCTTCATAGTTATACCCATTATAATTGGGGGCTTTGGAAACTGACTAGTTCCTCTCATAATTGGAGCCCCTGACATAGCTTTCCCGCGAATAAACAATATAAGCTTCTGACTCCTACCCCCATCATTCCTCCTACTTATAGCCTCCTCCCTAGTAGAAGCTGGAGCAGGAACCGGTTGAACCGTATACCCCCCACTAGCCGGAAACCTAGCCCATGCCGGAGCATCCGTAGACATAACTATCTTTTCCCTCCACTTAGCTGGAGTATCATCTATCCTCGGAGCAATTAACTTTATCACGACTATCATCAACATAAAACCCCCGGCTATAACTCAATACCAAACCCCTTTATTCGTCTGATCTGTATTAATTACAGCAGTTCTACTACTCCTCTCCCTGCCAGTTTTAGCCGCCGGCATTACAATACTCCTAACAGACCGTAACCTTAATACCACCTTCTTCGACCCCGCAGGAGGCGGTGACCCGATTCTCTACCAACACCTTTTCTGATTCTTCGGCCACCCGGAAGTCTACATTCTAATCCTTCCCGGCTTTGGTATAATTTCTCACATTGTAACCTACTACTCAGGGAAAAAAGAGCCTTTTGGTTATATAGGAATGGTTTGAGCCATAATATCAATTGGCTTCCTAGGCTTTATCGTTTGAGCTCACCATATGTTTACAGTCGGTATAGATGTAGACACTCGAGCCTATTTTACCTCCGCTACAATAATTATCGCTATCCCAACTGGTGTTAAAGTATTTAGCTGATTAGCTACCCTGCACGGAGGCAATATTAAATGATCCCCTGCCATACTATGAGCCCTAGGTTTTATCTTTCTTTTTACAGTAGGAGGGCTTACTGGAATTGTTCTAGCCAACTCCTCCTTAGACATTGTCCTTCATGATACATATTATGTTGTAGCTCACTTCCACTATGTACTGTCCATAGGGGCCGTCTTTGCCATTATAGGAGGACTAGTCCACTGATTCCCCCTATTCACAGGCTATACTCTCAATGACACCTGAGCTAAAATCCAGTTTGCCATTATATTTGTAGGGGTAAACTTAACATTCTTCCCTCAACATTTCCTAGGTTTATCAGGCATGCCACGTCGTTATTCTGACTACCCTGATGCCTATACAATATGAAACACCCTTTCATCAACAGGATCTTTTATCTCAATAACAGCAGTTATTCTCATAGTATTTATTGTTTGAGAAGCATTCGCCTCTAAACGCGAAGTACAATCTATAGAAATAACTACAACCAATATCGAATGAATTAATGGCTGCCCTCCCCCTTATCACACATTTGAAGAACCAGCTTTTATTAAAACCCAGCCAAGAAAGGAAGGAATTGAACCCCCAAAAGTTGGTTTCAAGCCAACCACGTAACCATTACGACTTTCTTAATAGAGATATTAGTATAATAAATATATAACTTTGTCAAAGTTAAGCTATAAACTAACCTTTATATATCTCTTATGGCATACCCACTTCAACTAGGATTTCAAGACGCCTCCTCTCCTATTATAGAAGAATTAATCCATTTCCACGACCACACTCTAATAATTGTCTACCTAATTAGCTCTTTAGTCCTCTATGTAATTTCAGCTATATTGACCACTAACCTAACCCATACTAGTACAATAGACGCCCAAGAAGTAGAAACAATCTGAACCATCCTTCCTGCAATTATCCTCATCCTAATTGCCCTACCCTCATTACGAATCCTATATATAATAGATGAGATCAATAACCCAGTCATAACCGTTAAAACAATAGGCCATCAATGATACTGAAGCTATGAATATACAGACTACACAGATCTTAGCTTCGACTCATATATAATTCCCACAAATGAGCTCCCACCAGGAGGACTTCGCCTCCTAGAGGTTGACAATCGAGTAGTACTACCCGTAGAACTCCCAATCCGAATGCTCATTTCATCAGAAGACGTTCTTCACTCATGAGCTGTACCAGCACTTGGCATAAAAACCGACGCCATCCCAGGACGGCTAAATCAAGCCACCCTATCCTCCACACGTCCAGGTATCTTCTATGGCCAATGCTCAGAAATCTGCGGCTCTAATCACAGCTTTATACCAATTGTACTAGAAATCGTCCCTCTAAAATATTTTGACAACTGATCCTCTACTCTATAAATCATTAAGAAGCTATTGCAGCATTAACCTTTTAAGTTAAAGAAGAGGTTCTATTTTCCTCCTTGATGATCATGCCCCAATTAGACACAACCCCTTGATTCACCACTATCTTGTCAATGCTCATTACACTTTTCATCCTATTTCAAATCAATATTTCAAAACTCCCCTTCCCACCTGACCCTATATCAAAACCTCAGTCAAATCATATAAAAACAAACCCCTGAGAACTAAAATGAACGAAAATTTATTTGCCTCATTCATTACCCCAACATTAATAGGTATACCTATTGTAACCCTAATCATCGCATTCCCAAATATCCTATTTCCCCAACCCAAACGCCTTCTCAACAATCGATGAATCACTATTCAACAATGACTGGTAAACTTGATCTTAAAACAAATAATATCCATGCACAACATTAAAGGCCGAACATGATCACTCATACTAGTCTCCCTAATCCTATTCATCGGCTCCACTAATCTTCTAGGATTATTACCACACTCCTTTACACCTACCACTCAACTATCTATAAATCTAGGAATAGCAATCCCACTGTGAGCTGGAGCCGTAATCATAGGATTCCGGCACAAAACCAAAGCCTCTCTAGCCCACTTTCTCCCTCAAGGCACCCCAATTCCACTAATCCCTATACTTATCGTTATCGAGACTATCAGCCTATTTATTCAGCCCATGGCCCTAGCCGTACGACTAACTGCCAACATCACAGCCGGACATCTACTCATTCACTTAATTGGAGGAGCTACCTTAGTCTTAATATCAATCAGCACCCCTACCGCTATAATCACTTTCATTATCCTAATCCTATTGACAATTCTAGAATTTGCAGTAGCCATAATTCAAGCATATGTCTTCACACTTCTCGTTAGCCTCTACCTACACGACAACGCATAATGACCCACCAAACACACGCATACCATATAGTTAACCCAAGCCCTTGACCTCTTACAGGGGCTCTATCAGCCCTACTAATAACCTCAGGCTTAGTCATATGATTCCACTTTAACTCCCTAATTCTATTAACCCTAGGACTAATCACTAACACCCTGACCATATACCAATGATGACGGGATATTATCCGAGAAAGCACTTTCCAAGGCCACCACACCCCTATTGTCCAAAAAGGCCTACGCTACGGAATAGTACTATTTATTATTTCCGAAGTCTTCTTCTTTGCAGGATTCTTCTGAGCCTTTTATCACTCTAGCCTAGCCCCTACTCCCGAACTAGGAGGCTGCTGACCACCAACTGGCATCCACCCCCTCAACCCCCTAGAAATCCCTCTATTAAATACCGCAATCCTATTAGCATCTGGAGTAACAATTACCTGAGCACACCATAGCCTGATAGAAGGAAATCGAAATCACATAATCCAAGCCCTCTTTATTACAATCACCCTAGGCCTTTATTTCACCCTACTTCAAGCATCCGAATACTATGAATCCTCCTTCACCATCTCAGATGGTGTATATGGCTCTACCTTCTTTATAGCCACAGGCTTCCATGGCCTTCACGTCATCATCGGCTCAACCTTCCTTACAGTATGCTTTATCCGCCAATTAAAATTTCACTTCACATCAAATCATCACTTTGGATTTGAAGCCGCAGCCTGATACTGACACTTTGTAGATGTAGTCTGACTATTCCTTTACGTCTCAATTTATTGATGAGGATCTTACTCTTTTAGTATATCTAGTACAGCTGACTTCCAATCAGCCAGATTCAGCTATAATCTGAAAAAGAGTAATCAACCTCCTAATTACATTTATAATTAACCTTGCACTCGCCCTACTCCTAGTTACAATTGCATTTTGACTCCCCCAAGTCAACACCTACTCAGAAAAAACCACCCCTTACGAGTGCGGCTTTGACCCAATAGCATCAGCCCGTCTACCCTTCTCAATAAAATTCTTCTTAGTGGCCATCACCTTTCTACTATTTGACCTAGAAATCGCCCTCCTCCTCCCACTCCCCTGGGCCACTCAAATACCAAACCTCAAACTAATACTATTTATAGCACTCTTACTCATCATAATCCTAGCCCTAGGCCTAGCCTATGAATGATCCCAAAAAGGACTAGAATGAACCGAATTGGTAATTAGTTTAATTAAAACAAATGATTTCGACTCATTAAATTATGCACCTGCCATAATTACCAATATGTCACCCGTTACAATCAACATCATCCTAGCATTCTTCATCTCCCTCATAGGATTAATACTATACCGCTCTCACATTATATCGTCACTTCTATGTCTTGAAGGCATAATACTATCTCTATTTATCCTAGCATCACTTATTACTTTAAGTATAAACTTCACTATAATAACAGTCCTCCCAATAATCCTTCTAGTATTCGCAGCTTGCGAGGCCGCCATTGGCCTGTCCCTTCTAGTAATAGTCTCTAACACTTACGGCCTGGACTATATCCACAATTTAAACCTACTACAATGCTAAAAATTATTATTCCAACTATTATACTTCTCCCCCTAACATGATTATCAAAAAACGCATTCATTTGAATCAATACCACTGCACACAGCTTCATTATCAGCCTAATCTCCCTCTCACTACTTACCCTATCCTCTGAACCATTCAATAGCCACTCCAACTTGTTATTCTCAGACGCCCTATCAATCCCACTTCTAATTCTAACCACCTGACTTCTTCCACTCATACTAATAGCAAGTCAACACCACTTAAAATCTGAAACATTAACTCGAAAAAAAACTTATATCTCCATGCTAGTGCTATTACAACTTTTTCTCATTATTACATTTTCGGCATCAGAACTTATCCTATTTTACATCATATTCGAAGCTACCCTTATCCCCACCCTTATTATCATTACACGTTGAGGAAACCAAACCGAACGACTCAATGCAGGAATCTACTTCCTATTCTACACCCTCTTAGGCTCCCTCCCCCTACTAATCGCACTAATCTCCCTACAAAATTCCCTAGGCTCCCTAAACTTTATAATCATACAACAATGAGCCAAACCCCTAGATGACACATGATCATCAAACTTATTATGACTATCATGCATAATAGCCTTTATAGTCAAGATACCCCTATACGGCCTGCACCTCTGACTACCAAAAGCCCATGTAGAAGCCCCAATCGCAGGCTCAATAGTCCTAGCCGCCATTTTACTGAAGCTAGGGGGCTATGGAATAATACGCCTTACAATCATCCTAGACCCAGTAACCAAAACCATAGCATATCCATTCATCCTCTTATCCCTATGGGGCATAGTAATAACAAGCTCCATTTGCTTACGCCAGACCGACCTTAAATCACTTATCGCTTACTCCTCCGTTAGCCACATAGCCCTAGTAATTCTAGCCATTATAATCCAAACCCCCTGAAGCTTCATAGGAGCAACAGCTTTGATAGTAGCACACGGCCTAACATCCTCCCTCCTCTTCTGCCTCGCCAATTCAAACTACGAACGCACCCATAGCCGAACAATAATCTTAACCCGAGGTCTCCAAACCATACTCCCCCTTATAGCCACTTGATGAATTGCCGCAAGCCTGGCTAACCTAGCACTTCCCCCCTCCATTAACCTAATTGGAGAACTCATAACCATTATTGCCTCATACTCCTGATCTAATATAACTATCCTAATCCTAGGCCTAAACATGCTAATTACAGCTATATACTCACTTTATATACTTATTATAACTCAACGAGGGAAGTCTTCACATCATGTTTCTAATATTAACCCCACCTTCACCCGAGAAAACTCTCTCATGGCCCTCCACCTCATTCCCCTTTTCCTTCTTATGTTGAACCCTTCAATTATCCTAGGAATAACCTATTGTGAATATAGTTTAAAACAACACTAGACTGTGAATCTAGAGATAGGAGCATAACTCTCCTTATTCACCAAGAAAGTACAAAGAACTGCTAACTCTTTTCCCCATATTTAAACATATGGCTTTCTTGACTTTTAAAGGATAGTAGTAATCCGTTGGCCTTAGGAGCCAAAAAATTGGTGCAACTCCAAATAAAAGTAATCAACCTTTCACATACCTTTATCCTCATCACCCTTATTATTCTCACTATCCCCATCATCATATCATTCACTCCACTTTACAAAACCCCACAATACCCCAACTATGTAAAAACAACCATCCAATATGCCTTCATCACAAGCACCCTACCTATAACCCTTTTCCTTTATTCAAACCAAGACTATATCATTTCCAACTGACACTGAATAACTATCCAGTCCCTAAAACTCTCCCTCAGCTTCAAAATAGATTACTTTTCATTAATATTTGTTCCAATCGCCCTCTACGTCACATGATCCATTATAGAGTTCTCAATATGATACATACACTCTGACCCTAATATCAACCGCTTCTTAAAATACCTCCTCCTATTCCTAATCACAATAATAATCCTAGTAACAGCCAACAACCTCTTCCAACTGTTCATTGGATGAGAAGGAGTAGGAATCATATCCTTCCTCTTAATTGGATGATGACACGGACGAACAGATGCTAATACCGCGGCCCTACAGGCAATCTTATACAATCGAATCGGCGATATCGGCTTCATCCTCGCAATAACCTGATTCTTACTAAACCTCAATTCATGAGACTTACAACAAATCTTCTCATCAAACACCACCAATATTATTCCCATACTAGGCCTACTATTAGCAGCAACAGGAAAATCCGCCCAATTCGGTCTTCACCCATGACTCCCATCAGCTATAGAAGGCCCTACGCCTGTGTCAGCACTACTCCACTCCAGCACAATAGTGGTAGCAGGAATCTTCCTACTTATTCGATTCCACTCAACTATTCTTACTAACCCACTAATGCAAACACTCACCCTATGTTTAGGAGCCATCACCACTCTGTTTACAGCACTATGTGCCCTCACCCAAAATGATATTAAAAAAATCATTGCCTTCTCGACCTCTAGCCAACTAGGATTAATAATAGTAACCATTGGACTTAACCAACCCCACCTAGCCTTCCTCCACATCTGCACACACGCATTTTTTAAAGCCATGTTATTCCTATGCTCAGGATCCATTATCCACAGCCTCAATGATGAACAAGACATTCGCAAAATAGGTGGACTTTACAAGTCCCTTCCTTTTACCACATCAGCCCTCATTATCGGAAGCCTCGCCCTCACAGGCATGCCCTTCCTAACAGGGTTCTATTCAAAAGACCTAATTATCGAAACCGCTAATATATCCCACACCAACGCCTGAGCCCTTCTAATAACCCTTATAGCAACCTCAATAACCGCTGTCTACAGCACACGAATCATTTTCTTCGTAACCATAGGCCAACCCCGCTATCAACCACTTATTACCTCAAACGAAAACAACCCCAACCTAATTAATCCCATTAAACGCTTAGCCCTAGGAAGCATTCTAGCAGGGTTCGCCCTATCAAGCTTCATTCCACCTTTAACCATGCCAGAACTCACTATACCCCTGCACCTAAAACTTATAGCAGCCTCAGTGACAATCTTAGGATTTACCCTGGCCATAGAAATTAACTCCTTTACTACAAACTTTAAACTAAACCCACCCTCATCAACCCATAAATTCAGCAACCTCCTCGGATTCTTTCCTACCACAATACACCGACTACCCTCATTTTCAAGCCTGAACGCTAGTCTCAAACTAGCATCAACCTCCATAGATCTCCTATGACTAGAAAAGACCATCCCTAAAAACATCTCCTCCATACAAAAAATAGCCTCCATCAACCTATCAAACCAAAAAGGGCTAGTTAAATTATACTTTATCTCTTTCCTAGTCACAATTACCCTCGGGACTATCCTTATCATCTAACACCGCGAACAATTTCAATGATAATAAAAATACTAACAAATAATACCCACCCACTAATCAACAATAGCCAACTCCCGCTTCCATACAACAGAGAACTACCAACATAGTCCCCTCGAACAAGCCCAGAACCAACCCCCAATTCAACTAAATTATTATCAAAACCATTCATCACAACATCATAAACCCCATCATTTATTCCTAAAAATAACCACCCTAAAACTAGAATCTCAGCCAACACCCCTAATACGACCCCACCTACAATCACTTTACTAGACCCTCACGCTTCAGGATATTCCTCAGTAGCCATAGCAGTCGTATAACCAAACACAACCATCATACCCCCTAAATAAACTAAGAACATCATTAACCCCAAAAAAGAACCCCCCATGCCTACTACCATAGCACAACCAACACCCCCACTAATAATAAGCCCCAACCCCCCAAAAATAGGAGAAGGTTTAGAAGAAACCCCCACCATCCCCAAAACAAACACTACACTTAATAATACATTATACATCATATAATTCTTACATGGCTCAACCCAAGACCTACGACATGAAAAATCGTCGTTGTAATTCAACTATAAGAACCTAATGACCAACATTCGCAAAACACACCCCTTACTAAAAATCATCAACCACTCCTTCATCGACCTACCAGCCCCATCAAACATCTCATCATGATGAAATTTCGGCTCCCTCTTAGGAATATGCCTAATCATCCAAATCCTTACAGGCCTCTTCCTAGCAATACACTACACCTCCGATACAACAACGGCCTTCTCATCAGTTACCCACATCTGCCGAGACGTAAACTATGGATGACTGATCCGCTATCTCCATGCAAACGGAGCTTCCTTATTTTTCATCTGCCTATTCATTCACGTCGGACGAGGAATCTACTATGGATCTTACCTATTCTTCGAAACATGAAACATCGGAGTCATTCTACTATTTGCAACCATAGCAACAGCCTTCATAGGATATGTCCTACCATGAGGACAAATATCTTTCTGAGGGGCCACCGTCATCACCAACCTCCTATCAGCTATCCCCTATATCGGCTCAACATTAGTAGAATGAATCTGAGGGGGCTTTTCAGTAGATAAAGCTACCCTAACCCGATTTTTTGCCTTCCACTTTATCTTCCCATTCATCATCGCCGCATTAGCAGGAGTCCACTTACTTTTCCTCCATGAAACAGGCTCAAACAACCCAACAGGACTCATCTCTGACTCTGATAAAATCCCATTCCACCCATACTACACCATTAAAGACCTACTAGGAGCATCCCTCATTCTCCTTCTCCTCCTCCTCTTAGTACTCTTCTCACCTGACCTATTAGGCGACCCCGACAATTATACACCCGCTAATCCACTTAACACTCCACCACACATCAAGCCGGAATGATACTTCCTGTTTGCCTATGCAATCTTACGATCCATCCCAAATAAACTAGGAGGGGTCCTAGCCCTAATTTTATCAATCCTCATTCTAATCATCTTTCCCCTGCTCCACACATCCAAACAACGCAGTCTCATATTTCGACCCATCAGCCAATGCTTATTCTGAATCTTAGTAGGAGACCTGCTCACACTAACCTGAATCGGAGGACAACCAGTCGAACACCCATACATCATCATCGGACAAGTAGCCTCAATCATGTACTTTCTACTCATCCTCGTGATAATACCTATTGCCGGCCTAATAGAAAACCGTCTACTTAAATGATAGTCTTAATAGTATAACTATTATTATGGTCTTGTAAACCATAGATGGAGACTCGCTCTCCTTAAGACTTCAGGAAGAAGGCACCTAGCCCCACCATCAACACCCAAAGCTGATATTCTAATTAAACTACCTCCTGCTATGTATATCGTGCATATATTGCATTACCCCATAAGTACATCCTATGTTTAATTATACATTAATACCTTGTCCCCATGCATATAAGCAAGTAATAATTAATTATTGCTAGCGCCCTATTTCCTTACATGTCCTTCAAGCCTCAACATCTAGTCCACCCTTATCCTCAAGACCATGCATATCATCACCCTTATCTTTCCTTAACTACCTAGCTTCGGGAAATCAGCAACACTTCCACTTTATGCCCCTCTCCTCGCTCCGGGCCCATCGATCGTGGGGGTTTCTATACTTGAGTTATACCTGGCATCTGGTTCTTTCTTCAGGGCCATCCTACTCAAAACCGCCCATTCGTTCCCCTTAAATAAGACATCTCGATGGATTCATGACTAATCAGCCCATGCTCACACATAACTGTGGTGTCATGCATTTGGTATCTTTTAATTTTCGGGGTGCTGCTTCAACTGGGTTACCAACCTTAATACAGTCATTATAATTGAAGCCAGACCCAACATGAAAATGACTACCGCGCAGAATCCCTATACAGGTATATTTCAGTTAATGGTCGCAGGACATAAATTTTCTTAATCCCAATTTTCCAGCCACGCATACGCATACGCACACGCATACGCATACGCGCATACGCACACGCACACGCATACGCATACGCATACGCACACGCACACGCATACGCATACGCATACGCATACGCATACGCAACGCATACGCATACGCATACGCATACGCATACGCATACGCATACGCATACGCATACGCATACGCATACGCATACGCATACGCATACGCATACGCATACGCATACGCATACGCATACGCATACGCATACGCATACGCATACGCATACGCATACGCATACGCATACGCATACGCATACGCATACGCATACGCATACGCATACGCATACGCATACACACAAAGACAAAGTGAAAGTCAATGTTTATGTGCACGACCCCGTCTACTTCCCTTACATATTCTTATTCATATTGCTGTTGCCACTATCAAGGTAAACATCAAAGTCAAAATAAAAATCAGCATAAGACCAGTACGAGTTTTCATAAACCAGCCCAAGCACTCTAACCCCCAACCCACATGGGCCTAATACTAATTTACTACTTAAATAGATCAATTTCCTTTTTAAGAGCTATGTCCCTAGATCCAAAAAAAAAAA